TCCTAACTCGAAGGAAGAGGGGATTACGGAAAAGGATTGGGCAAATAAATAGGTTATTAGAGAGCTGGTGGAAGGCTCAAGACAGAAGGAATTGACATATAATAAGAAGGATCTCATGTCATGGTTCTTGTTCAAGAAGGGACATCCCTTGAATAAGCTGTTGGGAGCATAGTAGAGGAATTGAGAGACCTTCCTACAAAAAAATCTTTCTCAAAGCTATTCCTTAGTGAGTCTTAATCCTACGCGAAACGGTCTAACAATAAGTAAGGACGTTAGCGATTTACTAATAACATAAAAGGAAGGGGAACTAATTCCAGGCTTACTTACGATGAAATAAGAGGCGACATGACCTAGAAAGTTGCAGAATACCAAAGATAGACAATCAGTAGACTGCTAGGTGGGAATGGTTGGCTAGACCATTTGAATCGCTGTGGGGATTCCCTTCCTCCTTTCAAATGGGAGGGCCAGCATTCTTTTCTCGTCCGTTAGCAAGACCGAACCTAGATGTGGGATGCTTTAAATCGACCAAGATTTGGCTTCCGACCTTCATGACCTCACGGCTACTTCCTTTCGCAGCGCTAGCCTCACTGTCCCAGTTGTATGGAAGAAATCCATCTTCCTGATGTGACAGGGGCTGAGGCTACCCCATTGCTTTCTTTGCTTTCGGGCGATGCCTAAACCTCCTTAAGCCATGCCCTTACCACCAACAGCCCGACAGTGGCAAGAGCTTCTTCTTTGTTCACAGCTTCTTCAACTTGACGGGGAAAACTAGACAGAAAGGAAAAATCACTTTCGAAATGTCATAAAAGACAGGGGCTTTCTTGCTTCAGCATGTGAGGGAAATGCTCCGGGTACCGAAGTTAGCGGACAGAGAGGGCGGCGGGCAGGTAAGGTTCTAGGTCCAAATAAGATTCTCGGGCAAGGGTCAACTAAAGGCATCTAGTTCCAGACCAGAGCTAATCTAATCTAAGACCTTCGCCCTCGGCCTCTAGTCGCTAATAGATATGGTCTATAGTAAGGTTAAATAGGAGCCTTCAACTCGAGCCAATAGTTTCAAGGCCATTGTCTTTACGATAGCACCTAAAGGCATCAAAATCAAGTGCTAATGGAGATCCAGTGGAAGTTGGACTTTCTTCTCTTCCTAAGGCCTAAGCTCTCTTGCTAAACCTTTATACCTAAGTCTATCCAATTGCAGGTGCTAGGATAAACCACTACAATTCAAGTAGCAGTTGGAGTAGTTGATAGCTCCAGTATAGAATAGTCTGTGGCAGGTATCGAAATAGGAAATGGGAAATGAAAGTATGGTGATTTTTAATCTCTGTCTGCCATCCATTGTAAGAGGTAGAGGAGTGATAGTAACGGCAAGGAAGGACAGATAGGATGAAGACTTAATTGACTTAGAAGAGTTCGAATATGAGTTCATTCTTGTGTTAGGATTCTTCTTCCTTGTTAATTGTGTTATAGGAGTAGCGAGGAGTTAGCGTTAGGTCTTAGGAAGAGTTAAGAGAAGGGGAGTGAGCGCACTACGACTAGTAGTGCGTGAACGGTATAACAGTATCCGTAGAGTTCCATGAGTTCTGAGTCTTGATAGGAAAGCTAAGGTCTTCTGCAGTTCTCTTCTCTCTTCCTTGAGCTAGGGATACTATTTACTATCTGATATCGGACTTAGGTAAGAGTTCTGGTAGGTCTTACGATGCATTAGTTGAGTTATCGGAGTTCCCGTAGTTAGCAGAGTTAATTGACTTACAAGAAGAACAGGTATCGGAGTTAGCTGAATTCCTGCGTACTGAGTTCGAGGAGTTAGCAGTCGTAGCTGCGTCAGTGGCTGTCAAGAGGAGGACGAGTGATTAAGAGTTGTTTTGACTTTAATCACTTCTGCCTAAATCCGAACCTGCCTGACTTTCCTTCCAGTCTCGAAGCAATGTGGTATAATCTCTCTTTCCTCCGTTCGGTAGGCGGACTAGAACTATAGAGTAGGCGAGGAGAACTGCTGATTCACCTAGTATATTATTTGTTTTATATCATAGTTTGATAAAGTATACTCCACCCCCTTAGACTCGTTACGCAACACGACTGAACTCGTTGGTTCACGAAAAAGCTCCAGTCCACCTCAGCCTGCGATAGCAAGAGGAAGACGACAAAGGGAGTCAATGAACAGCAGCCTTTGGGAGAAGACTTGCTGAAGCAGATCCTCGCGGTAGATGTCCCAGTGACGTCAACTCAAGGAACATTCGAGGGGGCCTTCACCCTGCACCCTAACACTAACTTGAGTTTCTCTTGCTTGCCACAATCCTATGTATGAAAAAGTAAGACCAACCAATACTAGCACTAGCAGGGACTCATTCCTCGCTTGCTTATACTTGCGAGGTTATGTATTGGGTGGTATCAGTGGTACAGATTTCTTGGTGTCTGTTCTAGGTTTGACACAACCTAAAGCAGGACGTGGTATCGTGCTTCCTAGTGTTTTGATACACTTTGGAGAAGATCCCACGGTTACGACCATCAGCTTAGTTACCCTAGCACACACAATAAGGGGGCTCAGAAAACTTATAAATAAACTTAGCCATATCCTTCATTTCAGTACTTTTGCTCCCTTCAACACATCCCTCTACTCAACTTGGTAACCTTCTCCGATCCGTTCTTAGCTCAGTCTTTGAACAGGAAATTAATCAGAGAAAGAAAGGCCTAGCCGATGCTTTCAATCTTCGTGTTCTCTTGTCCCCGCAAGAAGGAGATGAAAATCACTGGAATGAGGACCCAGCTCTATACTTACACTCTGCAGGCGCTAGCCAGGGAAATTTCCACTCTAAGGGGAGCCTTTGAGGAGAGAAAGCCCCTCCGAATGAGAGAAGGATTATTGAAAGCTATCGCCCTTTCTCTTTTTTTAGAATGAGAAGTTGCACTTGGATAGGCCAGAAGGGAGTATGCCACCATCCGCCAAGGAAGGAAAGATTCGCTTATAACAGATACTTCACCCGAGACCAATGAAAGGAGAACTTGACACAGTGCTATAAGGAACAAAGCAAACAAGCAAAGCAAGAGAGCCCTTTCCCGTTCCGGCAAGGTAAGGGATAGGGTTTTCATACTCATTTTTTGAAAAACTAGAATTCATAAGGGAGCTTGAGTGTTAAGTTCTGTGCATAAAACTAATTTGTCCTAAGGGTTTAGGTCAGGCTTTGTTTTGAGAGAAGGAAACTGTCTTAATGCCGCAAGAATAGGTTTTGCAAGTGAAAGAGCTGTGAGGGAGGGTTATGCATAATATAGAGTAATCCTCTAAAGGCCAATGTTACTAAGCAAAAACAAGAGATAGGTGAAGTCTAATACCTTTTTAAGGGGATTCTGTTCCTATTCGTCCAAAGAGGGCATTCACAGCCTATTCGATAGCATTTGTCCTATTCGGGGATATCCTTACTGCGGATTCGTTCACAGCGCTTATTCCCCTAAGAGCGGACTAAATGTCCTTTCCTTTCGTGGATATTGGATCAGATCCTGTGGCATTCAAAAGGAGGAATTGCACAACTAGAATAAGAGGGTGGACATTCATGCCCCGAATAGGCTCTTTTCGAAGTAAATAGGTCCTTCTTCCCCCTTCCCCGTGATGGGATAGGCTCTGAGATGGACATGGACAGAAAAGGTTGCACCTTAGAGAAAGTAGCTAGTCCTGTCCTCGTTAGGGTTAGGGAAGGACCTGATTGCCCCTTTTTGCCTTGCCTTTCTTACTGGATTTCCGGTTGATGGGGAAGGCTTGGCAAAGAAGCTTGTGTCGGAAGAGAAGTGGAAAACTAAGCTGCTCGGGCTATAGTTTTTATGATCTCCTCCTTGGCTCGGGCTTCCGTATTCTGTTATGTAATGCAAGTTCAAATTGCGTATATATACAAGATGAAATCCCAACTCAGATTGGGCATGCTAGCTCAGAGACCCCTTTTGCCTTGCTTTCGGATGCCGTTTTGGCTGTCACTCCACCAATTGCTTTTCTTTCCATATCTATAGCACTTTTCAGAATATGGACGTTCTAGCTTAATCAATAGAGAGATGCCTGCCTTTTTAGTACACTTATAGCGGTGACAGCCTCAATACGCTCGAAAGACATGCTGTGGATGAGGGTAAGATGTAACCACACGACGGTCGTTCAGCCTTTCTTCGGCCTAATTCTGAGTCCCCCGACTCGGCAAGCTGCTGTCAAAGAGGTTGATATTCCTAATACTGAACACGAGCTTCTTGAGTCACCTTCTTTCCAAATAGAATAGATCTCATTCTGACAGGGAACACACGAAGGAAAGACTGGCCCACGTAGTCTTAGATCGAGGTATTACCCGGCGGAACTCTCCTATGAAACTACAGGAGAACTGCCTTATGCTAGTGCATCTCTTGAAGTAAAGAAGTTGACTGAGACGAAAGCAAAGCCCAACAATAGTAGAATGAAGAAAGGAACTCTTTTCCTCAAGCCATGCGATTGCTTGAGTCTTACATTTTAGAAGTGAAAGCAACTTAATGAGAAGCTAGCTCGACTAATAAGGTTTGGGGGGGACCAGCTAGACCGGCAGGGATAGGGCTGAGCTCACAACCGAGTCTTAGTATTAGGACAGGAAGCACACTGGGATCAGGGATTCCAACTCTGCCGATAGCTCAGTAGCAGAATCAGATAGAGCAGAGAGAGCAGATAGTTCCGTATTAAGTTGAGACCTACTCGACCGGATCGAAGTAGCTGCTAACAGGATCGATCGAAGAAGTGAGAGACGGAGATATTCTCAGATGCTCTTATCTTATATAGGGTGAGGTGGGGAACATCTTTCATCACAGTCAAGTGGGAAACTATAGCTCCTAAGTCTTGGTGTGGAGTGAACCCAGGGCAAGGAATGCAGCAAAGTAGGTGCTCAGCTAGGATCGGAGTTGATCTGTTAAACTTAATCTCCAGCATTGCCGGTAGGTAAATGGGTGGAAAGATAACAGAAGATCTATTTTTTGCAGCAGGAATTCTCTGACGAACCGCAGCAGTAGCTTATTCAAAAGGTCTGGGGAAGGCGCACAAAAAACATATCTTTATATAGAAGGATCAATTAGCCAAATTGACCCCTAAAGTTATCGATTAGGAATAGGACCGATATATTATAGCTTTATGTGACTCAACATATTATTTCATTTAAAAAGCGGATAGACTTACAACAATGGAGCAAACACGATCAAAGTTGTTAGCTACTATTCCTTTGGGGCGGGACCTCCTCTCGCCGTTACAGGGTCGTTGATCACCGAAACAAAGGGCAAGAAGCGGTATTGATATAAGGGCTCTATTCGTCACATCATATTGTTCTCCTGGATTCGTGCAGAAATAGGACCTTGAAAGGCGCGACTCAGCCCTAAAAGTCAAGATCGGAGCTGGACCACTCTGTCAACAGTTCTACCGCATGCATCTCTGTCTTACTACAAGAGGGTAAGCCTGTCTATTACCATTCCGGCTCCTATACTCGGTCCATCTCTCACTGCGCATTGAAGTCCTTCACCCTCTAACGTGGTCTGCGCTCTTTCCCGAATCTGATAGACAAAAATGAAGGAATCCGACCTTTCACTTAGGAATGCGTGCGCTACTTGACGTCCTGATAGATGAAAGAGGGCAGGCTCAACCATAGGGCCAAGGGGAGAAGAGAGCTGGTCTACTGTCTACTATAAAGTAAGCTCGATCCATATTCAAGATATCCCACTACCTTCTAACTTTACTAATTGCTGGTAGCATTCCTTTAGTTCAAGAGTTCAGGAGTGGGAGTGTCATTTTAGTCAAATCCGATATGACATGTGTTTTTGTTCAGTGCGCATTATCTCCTTATTATAACCGGGCTGATAACAAAGCCAAGGGAGAGGAAGCTAAAGTAGACCTCGAGCTCTGGGATCAAAACCAAGTAATCTACCCCTACGTTTCTCGAGCTGCTGAACTTCTATCATTAGATTCCAATGTGATAGCTTTATGCCAAGACTAGACTAATTGTTGAAGTTCCCTTCCACTGGCTATAAAACCTTCTGAATGGGTCGGCTAGTACTTTCTTTGATTGATGATATACCTACGAAGTTGTAAGCATTGCTTTATTATTTCCATTTGATGAATTAAGTATAGCCCACTTCCTAAACTTGATCTGTAGCCGCCACCCTTGTTGAGTGCAATAGTACTTTCATCTTTAGCAATGGACTTGGCACTCGCTTTCTTTAGCCTTAACTCCTGCACCAGCTACAACTTAAGGTTTAAGGTTTGACTTTGGCATCGAATTAGTCTTAGACTTTAGCTCCGGGTCTAGTTCACAACTTTAATCACTTTGCTAACTAAAGCTATTTAACCCAAGAAGCAACCTTTCAACGAGGGCTTCGCTTCCTATCAGGCTGGCTAAACTACTCTTTGTCTACTCTAAAGATATATTTAGGTAGGTAGTAGACCCGGACATCCCATAGGCATGGCCCTCCTACTAGAGAAAGAACTCTAGTAGAAGACCCAAAAGACAAAAGACGATAAGACGTTAGCCTTTAAGTAGCATTTTCTTTTGTTTTATCTTATTCCCTCTCTGTCCGTGCCTTTGAGTATCCCGTATTGAGCAGATGCAGAAGTTAAGACGCATACTTGGGATTCTTCTAATGTCTGCACCTTCTTCTCTATCTGGGTATAGTAGCTTTCCTTCTTCGTTGACTCTATTTTAAATAATGAAATAAGTTGTCTTTCTCTTTCCGTTTCGGAGAGTGGTAAGTCCAAAGGGAAGTCAAAGTCCCCGATTAGGCCGATCGGGCATTCTTGCAGACTACCTTTATAATTGGAAGGTTTTTTGTGTACCAGAATAGTCTACTATTGTGCCTACCAAAAGGAGTAGGATCCTCTTCTGCGCCCTAGTTTTCAATAAGGGGCGCCTTAGTTAGGCCCTTTTCTTGCAGTCACCGATCTTCGACCAATCCTCTTCTGCTCTATCTCTATATAAGTAGTGTACAAAGCTAAGCCGCTCTTGCCTATCTCTGTGCTTTCTGTCGGCTCTTTCCGAGGAAGAGGTATCCCCTCTATGCTCCCTCTTTGCTTTCCGCTTTTCTGGGTGGGGCCTTGCTTCCTTTTTACTTAGTTATGTGGACTCGCTACTGTTGATGGATGTGTCGTATTGTTGGCATCGCATTTCACTTTACGTCATTTCATCATTGTTTGTCCAGAACATCGTAAATAGCATGATTAGCTCTAGTTGTTAGTGTGTATATGTAGTTTTCTTTAGTCTCGATAATCGTCTGATTTCTACTAAAAAAATCATATGTATTTTCGCTCTAAGAGTTGTTCTTGCCATGCGCCCCATTTGAAATGAAAGTCCTGGTTTCGTTTTCAAAGACTGCCGATTCCCTGGTTTCGGTTGAATCTGTTGAGGTTGTGAACCCCTCTATCTCAGGTGATTCCCCGGTTTCGGTTGAATCTATCTTTGAAAAACCTATTGGGTCAACTACAAACCTTCTTTCAGAAGAGTTCCTCTCTGTCTTTGTCTTTGCCGCAAGATC